TTTGATGAAAGCAGAACTAGTAGTAGTAGTGAAACCCAGAGTTCAAGTATAAAACCGAGCCCGGATGATAGTGATTTAACTATAACAGAAACAGAAAGTTCTAATGATCTAGATGTGACTCCAAAATACAAGCATTTGTGGGTTCAATGCGAAAATTGTTATGGATTAAATTATAAGAAATTTTTTAAATCAAAAATGAATATTTGCGAACACTGTGGACATCATTTGAAAATGAATAGTTCAGATAGAATCGAACTTTCGATTGATCCAGGTACTTGGGCTCCGATGGATGAAGACATGGTCTCTCTGGATCCCATTGAATTTAATTTAGAAGAGGAACCTTACAAAGATCGTATTGATTCTTATCAAAGAAAGACAGGATTAACTGAGGCTGTTCAAACGGGCACAGGTCAACTAAAGGGTATTCCCATAGCAATTGGGATTATGGATTTTCAGTTTATGGGTGGTAGTATGGGATCGGTAGTTGGCGAAAAAATTACCCGTTTGATCGAATATGCTACCAATCAATTTTTACCTCTTATTTTAGTGTGTGCTTCTGGAGGAGCACGCATGCAAGAAGGAAGTTTGAGCTTGATGCAAATGGCTAAAATATCTTCCGCTTTATATGATTATCAATCAAATAAAAAGTTATTCTATGTATCAATCCTTACATCTCCTACTACTGGTGGGGTGACAGCTAGTTTTGGTATGTTGGGGGATATCATTATTGCTGAACCCAATGCCTACATTGCCTTTGCGGGTAAAAGAGTAATTGAACAAACATTAAATAAAACAGTACCTGAGGGCTCACAAGCGGCTGAATATTTATTCCATAAGGGCTTATTCGATCCAATCGTACCACGTAATCTTTTAAAAGGCGTTCTGAGTGAGTTATTTCAGCTTCATGCGTTCTTTCCTCTGAATCAAAATTCAATCAAGTAGAGCCTTAATTTAATATTTAATTTAAAATTTAAATTTAATAAAAATAAAATATATATAATAAAAAAAAATAGAAATTCTTTTTTTTGTGTGTAGAACAAGTAGTTATTTAGTTTATAGAAATCAAAGTAAAAATCCATTCTTCGGATTTGATTTTTACTTTGATAACATTTGGTAACATAAGATTAAATTGTAAAAAAAAAAGAATAAATTCTTTCTTCCGCGAAATTCAAATTAGTCAAGGGGAATAAAACGAGAATTTCACGTTCCCTTCTTATGTGTATATAATGTGTATATAATTTACATATAGAAAATATAAAAGTATAGAAAGATGCAAGATTCTATATTTTTTGAGAATGTCCAGTTTTACTAAGAATCCCTATTCCCGGATCGGATTCTAACAAATTTTTCGGGAATTTGTAAGAAACTCTTTCTTTATTTTATTCACGTTTATTAAATTCAAATTATTACACAAAAACAAGATAATAAAAAATAATCAAAAAGGGAGATTATCATACACATACATATCTATATATTTCATGTAGAAAGATGAAAAATTCTATTTCGTTAGTTCTACATTCTTTGCACTTATTTTCTTATTATATTTATTTTTTTTTTATTTATTATATTTCATTTTTTATTATATTTCATTTATAAATTATATTTCATTTATAAATTATTATATTTATAATATTTATAAATTTTAGAAATTGTTATATTTATTATTTTATTTATATATTAATATTATGTACTTACATATACTCAATTATGTACTCACTTAGCTATACTTAGTATAATTATATATGAATTATAATGATTATACGATACCTTTATATTTATAACAATATAAATAACAATATAACAATAACAGGTACAAGTATTAAATCCAGGTATCTATTTTATGACAACTTTCAATAACTTACCCTCTATTTTGGTGCCTTTAGTGGGCCTAGTATTTCCGGCAATTGCGATGGCTTCTTTATTTCTTTATGTTCAAAAAAACAAGATTTTTTAGATATAGATATGATAGGGCCAAATCTTATCTATTTTTTTTTTAAGACTTAGACCATAACACAGATATTGATTTCTTAGAATAAAATATGCGATGCAGTTTCCCCTGAACATAAGCTATTATGCATGCGTAAACATGATATATACATAAATGAATTATAGCTATTTGAAAAAAAAATCGAGATTGGGGCGAATGTCTGAAATGTAAAGTAAATGTATCCATATGTAGATATCTATAGGGAATCATACGAAGTGGATCTTATTATTTTAGATCTAAGCAATTCGATGAATTACTCCTAAAAGTTCACATCGGAATAGTGCTAGTTGATGAGAGTTACTTCGGAAACACAAAAAAAAAGTCAAATTGGGTTATTCTCTCAATTTCAATAAAATGCAACTAGATCTAGTATGAATTGGCGATCAGAACATATATGGATAGAACTTATAGCGGGGTCTCGAAAAACAAGTAATTTCTGCTGGGCCTTTATCCTTTTTTTAGGTTCATTAGGGTTTTTATTAGTTGGAATTTCCAGTTATCTTGGTAGGAATTTTATATCTTTCTTTCCGTCTCCACAAATCATTTTTTTTCCACAGGGGATCGTGATGTCTTTCTACGGGATTGCGGGTCTCTTTATTAGCTCTTATTTGTGGTGCACAATTTCATGGAATGTAGGTAGTGGTTATGATCGATTCGATAGAAAAGAAGGAATAGTGTGTATTTTTCGTTGGGGATTTCCTGGAAAAAATCGTCGCATCTTACTCCAATTCCTTATGAAAGACATCCAGTCCATCAGAATAGAAGTTAAAGAGGGTATTTATGCTCGTCGTGTCCTTTATATGGAAATCAGAGGTTATGGGGCTATTCCCCTGACTCGTACTGATGAGAATTTGACTCCACGAGAAATTGAGCAAAAAGCCGCTGAATTGGCTTATTTCGTGCGTGTACCAATTGAAGTATTTTGAAAAATGAACTGAAAAGAGTGAATGCTTTTTTTTTTTCAAAAAATTTTATATTTTGATAGAAAGAGAATTCTTTTCTTTCAAAATCCGAATAATATTCATGGGCGCCTTTGTGCATTTAGAAAGGAGGCACTTTTTTCGAATTTTAGCAAATGATATATTTGGAAACAATATCTTTATTCGCATTTGAAGTGCGAATTTGAAGTGGACTCTTTCTTATTCCATTTCTGTATTATTTCTAAATTCAAGTACTAACCACTGAATCATACAGAAAAAAACAGGGAATAGATTCATGGGCTCGATGACTTGTAATAGAACTTATCCTTGATATGAATATTAGTTAGTATCGTATGGAGTCGACGAATGGAGTGAGTTCATTAAAAATTCAAAGACGAAAAAATGGCAAAAAAGAAAGCATTCATTCCCCTTCTATATCTTGCATCTATAGTATTTTTGCCCTGGTGGATCTCTCTCTCATTTACTAAAAGTCTGGAATCTTGGGTTACTAATTGGTGGGATACTATGGAATCCGAAATTTTCTTGAATATCATTCAAGAAAAGAGTATTCTAAAAAAATGCATAGAATTAGAGGAACTCTTCCTCTTGGACGAAATGATAAAGGAATACCCGGAAACACATCTAGAAAAACTTCGTATCGGACTCTACAAAGAAACGATCCACTTGATCAAGATACACAATGGGGATTGTATCCATACGATTTTGAACTTCTCGACAAATATAATCTCTTTCGTTATTCTAAGTAGTTATTCTATTTTAGGTAATGAAAAACTTGTTATTCTTAACTCTTGGGTTCAAGAATTCCTATATAACTTAAGCGACACAATAAAAGCTTTTTCAATTCTTTTATTAACTGATTTATGTATAGGATTCCATTCGCCCCACGGTTGGGAACTAATGATTGGTTCTTTATACAAAGATTTTGGATTTGCTCATAACGATCAAATTATATCCGGTCTTGTTTCCACTTTTCCGGTCATTCTAGATACAATTTTAAAATATTTGATCTTCCGTTATTTAAATCGTGTATCTCCCTCACTTGTAGTGATTTATCATTCAATGAATGACTGAAAAATGATTCACTGATCAAATTATAATGGTTGTTACTTTGTACATAAGCAAAACATTCAAAATTGTACTTATTCTTTTGACTCCTACAAGGAATTCTTCCTATATTCCATTAATATTTTTATTAATATTTTTTTAGTAAATAGCAGAATCATAGATAGGGAACTAGACTAGACTAGGGACCTACCTAATTTTATTGTATAAATTTTCGATACCAATGATTGGACCATGCAAACTATAAAGACTCTTTTTTCTTGGATAAAGGAAGAGATTACTCGATCCATTTCCATATCGCTCATGATATATATAATCACTAGGACACCCAGTTCAAATGCATATCCTATTTTTGCACAGCAGGGTTATGAAAATCCACGAGAAGCGACTGGCCGTATTGTATGTGCCAATTGCCATTTAGCTAATAAACCCGTGGATATCGAGGTTCCACAAGCGGTACTTCCCGATACTGTATTTGAAGCAGTTGTTCGAATTCCTTATGATATGCAACTGAAACAAGTTCTTGCTAATGGTAAAAAGGGAGCTTTGAATGTAGGGGCTGTTCTTATTTTACCTGAGGGGTTTGAATTAGCCCCCCCCGATCGTATTTCGCCCGAGATTAAAGAAAAGATAGGCAATCTGTCTTTTCAGAACTATCGCCCTACTAAAAAAAATATTCTTGTGATAGGTCCTGTTTCTGGTCAGAAATATAGCGAAGTAACCTTTCCTATTCTTTCTCCAGACCCCGCTACTAAGAAAGATGTTCACTTCTTAAAATATCCCATATATGTAGGCGGGAATAGGGGAAGGGGTCAGATTTATCCCGACGGTAGCAAGAGTAACAATAATGTTTATAATGCTACAGCAGCGGGTATAGTAAGCAAAATAATACGCAAAGAAAAAGGAGGATACGAAATAACCATAGTGGATGCATCGGATGGACGTCAAGTGGTTGATATTATCCCCCCGGGACCGGAACTTCTTGTTTCAGAGAGCGAATCTATCAAACT